CAAAGAAACTTGCAACACCAACACCGTTGGTAATTCCGTCAATTACTCGTCTATCTAAAAAATGAGTTACTTGAGCCAATCCTCTTATACCTTTAGTTAAGTATGTTGCATAAAAAAGATCTATGTAACCACGATTATATGACCAATTATATATCACATTTATTATTTGGTCCAATAAAATTCTCTTAGAACCTATTTTTTTAATAAATGAATTGATTAAATCCAAATTCTGAAAAGATGAATAAACAGACCCATATAAAATGGACGCGATGAATATTCCAAAACAGGCTATACTGACTGAAGAAATTGCATTTGTTACAAATTCATACCAATCCACAAAATAGTTCGAATTGTTATGTAAAAGTTTTATTGATGGAGTTAACCATTTCGATAATATATCAAAATCCATTACTCCTTGATTAAAAGGAATTCCTATGGATCCAACGAACAAAATAAATGGTACCAATACAAGTAGAGACGAAAGCATAGTATTGTCCGATTCATGGGGATACGTTGAAGTATTCTTATTTTCAAAATAAATCCTAAAAGATCGTATCGGATTTCTTACATTATCATCCATTTTTGATATCTTCTTCGAAAAAAAGAAAACCTTTTCATTATTATTCGTTGTTGATAAAAACAATTTTTTTTGAATTGATTTAGTTCCTGCTTTTCCCCATATAGATATTGAATAGAACGAGTTATTTTTAGTACAACTGTAATTTTGAAAATGGGCGTGTAAATAACCATCAAAAGTAAGTAAATACATCCGAAACATATAAAATGCAGTTAATCCTGCTGAGAAACAAGCTATTATCGCGAAAATCGGTGAATACAACCAACTATCATTAAGAATTTCATCTTTAGACCAAAAACAAGCAAGAGGTGGAATTCCACAAAGAGAAAGTGTACCTAATAAAAAAGTATTTTTTGTAATTGGCACATATTTTTTTAACCCACCCATCAGAACCATGTTCTGACTTTTATCTGGAGAATATCCAACAATAGGTTCCATTGAATGAATAATGGATCCGGATCCTAAAAACAATAATGCTTTCGAATAGGCATGGGTGATCAAATGGAATAAAGCAGCTCGATAAGAACCTATACCTGGGGCTAACATAATATAACCCAATTGAGACATTGTAGAATAGGCTAAACTTCTCTTAATGTCTCTTTGAGCAAGAGCTAAAGTAGCCCCTAATAATACCGTTATTAGGCCTATTAAAGAAATGAAATTCATTATGTAAGGTATGACTGTGAAAAGAGGAAGAAGCCGGGCAACAAGAAAAATCCCTGCTGCTACCATAGTAGCAGCATGGATAAGAGCCGAAATAGGAGTAGGTCCCTCCATGGCATCGGGTAACCATATATGAAGAGGAAATTGTGCGGATTTAGCAACTGCACCGACGAATAATAGAAATGCACACAGAGTAGCAAATAGGGGGTTGACCCCATTATTATGGATCAGATTATTGAAGATTTCGAACAAATCCCGAAATTCGAAACTTCCTGTTATCCAATAAAAACCTAAGATTCCTAATAATAACCCAAAATCCCCTACACGATTAGTTACAAACGCTTTTTGACAGGCATTTGCTGCAGTCGGTCGTGTGAACCAAAAACCTATTAATAAATAGGAACACATCCCCACCAGTTCCCAAAAAATATAAATTTGTATCAAATTGGAACTAGTAACTAATCCCAACATGGAAGTATTGAAAAAACTCATATAAGCAAAAAATCTCAAATATCCTTGATCGTGAGACATATAACTGTCACTATAAACAAGAACCATGATTCCAACAGTAGTGATTAGTATTGACAAAATAGAAGTAAGTGGGTCAATGAAGTAGCCGAACTCTAAAGAAAAATCATTATTGATGGTCCAAGACCATAGATGTTGATAAATAGAACTACCATTTATCAGCTGAATAGACAGATCGGACGAAAAAACCATAACTATACTTAGCAATGAAACACTGGGAAAGGCCCACATACGACGAAGATTTTTTGTTGCGGTCGGCACAAGCATAAGTCCCAACCCTATTGACATAGTAACTGGAAGTGGAGCGAAAGGTATGATCCATGCGTATTGATATGTATGTTCCATAAAAAAATCAAACTTTTTTTTATTCTTATTAATTGTTTCCGATTCACCAGCCTTTATTTCCTTATTTCTTTCGGAAGGATCAATAATCAAATAAATAAAATAAAGATATAAATACAAAAGAGAAAAGCTGAAATCTTTTTTTTTTTCAATATCTTTGAAAAAAAAAAAATTCAAATCAAGAAGTTAAAGTTGGCCAACTGACAAAGTGACTAGTTAAAAGCGATTATCTAGTTATTAAAAAAGAGATTTATTAAGATAAATAACATGAGATTTTCAATCATTCCACTATTCCAATAATTTCTATTTATATTTAATTTATCCATATTTTAAAATATTCATATTTAAATCGATCAATATATTAAATCAATAGAGTATAGAGAAAAGAAAAAGAATAATATCAAAACTTTAAAGTACTTGATTCTGATATTTATCATAGAATCCATCAATAAATCGACCCCATAAACCTAGTTTTTATTTAGTTTATTCGGAGTCATTAACTAAGTAGAATTGATTAATTAACTTCTAGTCCAACAAAACAAACTATATTTATGGTTATATCCATATTGTTTTCCTAAATTAGGTAAATTAGGAAAGGGTTCTTAAGCCTTTCAATTTATTAAATGTAACCATTTTTATATTTTTATATAATATATAAATATACTAAGATATTAATTAGAACTTTTTTTTTTTATTCTTATTAATAAGAACCGGTTCGACGGCAATAGATCCCATCTATAGGCATAGATTGAATGAAGATATGAAACTACCAATCAGTACAAAATCCTCCCTTTTGGACATTGTATGTAATAGAGATGTGAAAAAAAAAAAAGGAATTCCCTTTGAAAATCACATCGTTTTTTTTTCTTCTATCTAGTAATAAATATAGATAATGAATAGAAAGAACCACCCATTTTGAACAATAAATGTCTTTCACATTCAACTATAAAAAAGAGTCACTCTTTATTTTGAAATGGCAGTTCCAAAGAAACGTACTTCTCTGTCAAAAAAAAACATTCGTAGAAATATTTGGAAAGGAAAAGGGTATCAGGCTGCAGCAAAAGCTTTATCTTTAGCTAAATCTATTTCTACCGGGCGTTCAAGAAGTTTTTTTGTGCGACAAAGACAAACAAGTAATAAAGCCTTGGGATGATCTGAATCGGCATGACTCAATAAATTGGATGGATGGCTTATCATATGAAGAGTTCGCATTAACTAATCCAATCCAAAGTGATCAATCGATATCTAGATCTAATATCTAGATTTTATCTATTCACATTTGATTTGTAATTTATATACTTATATATATACTTATATAAGTATATATATAAGTATATAAATTGGATTTTCTAAATTCTCTTAAGTTAAAACATATACAGTGGAATTCCGATAACGATTGAAACTCCTTTGTTATATGATATGCCTACAATCCATTACCTGATTGGTTTGGTAAATACTCACACAAATTATATATACAACGAAGATCCCAACCATTAATACATGTTTTATACCAAACTCTCAAAATATTTATAGAAATCCTTTTGAAGAACTTAAACTTATAATAAAAAAAAAAGCTTGCTGTTTAAAACAATACTCTACCCCGAAACTAAGGATCATTGAACGTTTAAATATTTATTTGAACGGGTCCCGTCCTTGTCTTTATTCGTCGATTCTAACATTTCCTACTTAAAATAGATTGTATTAAATCCCTTCAATCTCGACGATTGAACATCGTATGGGCTATGATTATTTTGATCAAGCCGCCGTGGTGAAATCGGTAGACACGCTGCTCTTAGGAAGCAGTGCTAGAGCATCTCGGTTCGAGTCCGAGTGGCGGCATCCATCCCCCTAAAAAGGCACAATAGACCTTATAATGAATTCAATTTTTGATTTTCATTCTGTAATTGAGATACCGCACTAAAAAAAAAATTCTTTTTTATGATATTTGTGACCTTAGAACATATATTAACTCACATCTCTTTTTCTATCATTTCCATTGTTATTACGATTCATTTGATGACCTTGTTAATCCATGAAACTGTAGGACTATTTGATTTGTCAGAAAAAGGCATGGTGGCTACCTTTTTCTGTATAACAGGATTATTAGCTACTCGTTGGATTTATTCGAAACATTTTCCGTTAAGTGATTTGTATGAATCTTTAATGTTCCTTTCGTGGAGTTTCTCCATTATTCATATGATTCCTAAGAGACGGAACCGGAAAAGTGATTTAAGCGCAATAACCGTGCCAAGTGCTATTTTTACCCAAGGCTTTGCTACTTCGGGTCTTTTAACTGAAATGCATCAATCCGCAATATTAGTACCTGCTCTACAATCCCAGTGGTTAATGATGCATGTAAGTATGATGTTATTGAGCTATGCAGCTCTTTTATGCGGATCATTATTATCAGTAGCTCTTTTAGTCATTACATTTCGAAAAAACCTAGGTATTCCTAGTAAAAGCAACCGTTTATTAATTGGGTCATTTTGTTTTGTGAATGAAAAAGGAAGTGTTTTACAAAAAACTTCTTTTCTTTCATTTATAAATTATCACAGATATCAATTAACTCAACAATTAGATCATTGTAGTTATCGTGTCATTAGTTTAGGATTTACTTTTTTAACCATAGGTATTCTTTCGGGAGCAGTATGGGCTAATGAAGCATGGGGATCTTATTGGAATTGGGACCCCAAGGAAACTTGGGCATTTATTACTTGGACCATATTCGCGATTTATTTACATAGTAGAACAAACCAGAACTTTCGGGACGTGGATTCGGCAATTGTGGCTTCTATAGGATTTCTTATAATTTGGATATGCTATTTTGGGGTCAATCTATTAGGAGTAGGACTACATAGTTATGGTTCATTCACATTAACATCTAATTGAAGAAAGAAACTAAAGAATACATAGGAATATTATTCCGTATATAAAGAAAGTTTGTGCAAGTTTTTGAGAACCATTTAAATCACTACTTGATTTAAATGGTTCTCAAAAACAAACTCTAGATGTATATGATTACAATTCGCTTTTTTCATTGCATTATCATTATACAGTGAATTATTTTTTAAATCCCTCTATTATTTGAATATCTTATTAACGAAAATGATTTTATTTATGAAAATAAATAGATAAAATCGCTTCTATCCTGTCAATTGATAGCGAGAGAACGAAATCAGGATAAATACCAATACCAATTACGGGTAGAAGAATACAAAACGAAACAAACAATTCTCGTGGTCCAGAATCCACAAAATAAGAATTTTGGACATCGAATACCTTGTATCCATAGAACATCCGACGTAACATAGATAATGAATAAATAGGAGTTAATATCATTCCAATTGCCATTGCTAAAGTAATTAGTATTTTTGAAATTAAAAGATATTTTGGGCTGGTAATCATTCCCAAAAATACTACTGATTCCGCAACAAAACCACTCATTCCCGGCAATGCAAGAGAAGCCATCGAGAAACTACTAAACATGGTAAATATTTTTGGCATTGGGATAGCTATTCCTCCCATTTCGTCGAGATAAACAAGACGTATTCTATCGTAACTCGTTCCTGCCAAGAAAAAAAGTGCAGCACCAATAAATCCATGAGAGATTATTTGTAAAATGGCTCCATTGATTCCCGTATCTGTTATGGAACCAATTCCAATAAGAGTGAAACCCATATGAGATACGGAGGAATAGGCTATTCTCTTTTTTAAATTGCGTTGACCGAAAGAAGTTGAAGCTGCATAGATTATTTGTACCGTTCCTACTATCATCAACCAAGGAGAAAATATAGAGTGAGCATGGGGTAATAATTCCATATTGATCCGAACCAACCCATATGCTCCCATTTTTAATAAAATTCCCGCTAGAAGCATACACGTACTGTAATGCGCTTCTCCATGGGTATCTGGTAACCATGTATGTAGGGGTATAATTGGCAATTTGACAGCATAAGCAATAAGGAAGCCGAAATAGAATATTATTTCCAATCCCAAAGGATACGATTGATTCGCTAATGTTTCAAAATTTAATGTTGGTTCATTGGAGCCATATAAACCCATACCTGGAACTCCCATTAAGAGAAAAATAGAACCCCCTGCTGTGTACAAAATAAACTTTGTAGCTGAATACAGACGTTTCTTCCCTCCCCATATGGATAAAAGTAGGTAAACAGGAATTAATTCTAATTCCCACATGAGGAAAAAAAGTAAAAGGTCTCTAGAAGAAAATGATCCTATTTGACCACTGTACATTGCTAACATCAGGAAATAGAACAATCGCGAATCTTTAGTAACTGGCCGAGCCGCTAAAGTAGCTAAAGTAGTGATGAATCCCGTCAATAAAATGGGTCCTATGGAAAGTCCATCGATTCCCGGTCTCCAGTGAAATTCAAAAATATTTATCCATTTATAAGCCTCCTCTAATTGGATTAGAGGATCGTCTAATTGGAAATGATAACAGAACGCATAGGTCGTTAGAAGGAGTTCTAATAAGCATATACAAATAGTATACCAACGAACCGCCTTATTTTGACCTCCCCTGTGGGGGAGAAAGAAAATTGACGAACCCCCGAATATCGGCAAAACTACAATTATTGTTAACCAAGGAAAATAACTCGTGGTAAAGACAAGATAGACTTTGACCAGAAAAACCCGCGCTCGGAATAATTTATCGAGTACGGGTTTTTGTCGGTAAAGAGGAATCGAATGGATTCAAGTGGGTTTTTCTAGAACGTATCAATAAGCTAGACCCATGCTGCGAGTTGTCTCATGCCATAAGTAAACCCGAACGCTCAAGAAATCCGTCGGACAGGCGGATTCACATCTCTTACAACCTACACAGTCCTCTGTTCTTGGAGCAGAAGCAATTTGTTTAGCTTTACATCCGTCCCAGGGTATCATTTCCAGTACATCTGTGGGGCAGGCTCGTACACATTGAGTACACCCTATACATGTATCATAAATCTTTACTGAATGTGACATTGGATCTATAATTTTTTTTTTTTAACTTTATCAATTTTCAATCTGGTTATAATTCAATTCAGTAGTAATTGAATTACATATTATATTGTAGACGCCAGATGAATCAGTGGTTTACCAGAATTTTTTTTTTAATCAATATACTTCTGGATATGTTCATGAACGAGAGCCAAGATACTTTGATTTCTTACGTTTCAACAAAGATGGTCATACGAATCATACATACTAGTTATAGATTGGTAAATCTATTATATATAAATATAAATATATCTTTATATCATTATGACTATTTATTCAACAAATTCGATTGATTGATACGAGTCGATTTTCTGTTACGATAGATCGATGAAACAATAGCCAGCCCAATAGCTGCTTCAGCGGCTGCAATAGCTATAACAAAAATCGAGAAAATATTTCCTTTTAATTGACGACTATCAAACAAATCAGAAAACGTTACAAGATTCATATTAACCGCATTCAGTATAAGCTCAAGACACATAAGTGCTCTAACCATGTTTCGGCTTGTGATCAATCCATAAATACCAATAGAAAATAAATAGGCACTCAAAATAAGTACATGTTCGGTCATCATTGACCAACTCCTCACCAAGCTCGATTCATTTCAATATGAACAACAATTTAACCGATTTGATTGACTAGAATATAACAAGTACCTTACAAGGTAAGGTATTAGTAATAGATCAAACTAATCCCCCCTCCATTTAATATATGCACAATATAACATTAAAATGGAACTGAGAACAAAACAAGACTTTATTTATTTTATTTTTGATTTCTAATTCTTCTAATTCTAAGTATTTATTACTTATTACTGCCGGGCCATAGCAATTGCACCTATCAAAGCGACTAAAAGAATTATAGAGGTGAGTTCAAATGGGAGGTAAAAATCTGTTGATAAATGAATCCCAATTTGTTGAACATTATTTGTTAGATCCTGCTCTATAATCTGGTTTGATTTTGTAGTCCAAATAATCCCGTACCACGATGTATCCAAGATAGTAGTAATTAATGAAAAAAGAATACTTGTACAAACCAGTGAAGTGACCCCATCTCCAACGGTCCAAAGATAGAAATCGTTGTAATATTCTGAACCATTCATGAACATCACAGCAAATACGATTAAAACATTTACAGCTCCCACGTAAATAAGGAGCTGTGCAGCAGCTACAAAATAGGAGTTAGATGGAATATGGAATAAGGATATACAAACAAGAACAAATCCCAACGAAAAAGCAGAATAAATTGGATTGGTAAGTAAAACCACCCCCAGACCTCCTAATATAAGACCCGATCCCAGAAATACTAAAAGAATATCATGTATTGGTCCAGGTAAATCCATTATGTGTGAAATAAGAGATAAATAAGTCGAAATATTTCATAAACTTACTAACCACTCCAAGAAAAAAGAAATTACCCTATTTTTTTTTATTATTATATACGATACGCTCCTAATTGAACTGAATCCTAATGTGCTGTGGATTGATGTAGATATGGTTATTGGAACAACCCCGCTACTGTATCTGAAAGAGCAGTACGAAATTGTATATTTTGAAATCATCACAGATATATGAACCCATTCTAAATCCAAATCAAGCCTTGATTCTCGCCAATCAATAATTATGATTTGTAGTTACCGACCTGGCAAAATGAAAGAAGCCTCACCCCCTTACTTCCTTTTACTTTAGATCAAAAGATCAAAACGGAATCTTAGTAATTGGTAATTGTTCTTGAATCAAGAGGTTTACCTCTGGCTATTTTTATTCGAGTCGAATTCATAACTGTTCGAATTGTGTAATCTCCTATTACTGACATTGGTAACCGACCCAAAGCGATTTGATTATAATTCAATTCGTGACGATCATAAGTAGAAAGTTCATATTCTTCAGTCATTGATAAACAGTTTGTTGGACAATACTCGACGCAATTACCACAAAATATACAGATTCCGAAATCGATACTATAATTAAGCAATCGTTTCTTTCTAATATTTGTTTCCAATTTCCAATGAACAACGGGTAGATCTATAGGGCATACTCGAACGCATACTTCACAAGCAATGCATTTATCAAACTCAAAGTGGATTCGACCACGAAAACGCTCTGATGCTATCGATTTTTCATAAGGATATTGAATAGTCACAGGTAAACGATTCACGTGGGATAAGGTAATCATGAAACTTTGACCAATGTACCTTGCAGCTCGTATTGTTTGTTGACCATAATTCATGAACCCAGTCACCATAGGAAACATATCGTGGATATCCATGAATAATTTAATGTTTCTTTCTCTTGCTCTAGACTCTAGATAGGTTATGAATCTGGAATATCATATTCTGTTACAGCGAAACGAGTTGGGAAGAAGTTGTTAATAATAGATTACCTAGAGAAATAGGTAAAAGAAATTTCCACCCAAGATTTAATAGTTGGTCCATTCTCATCCTAGGTAAAGTCCATCTTGTTGTGATAGAAATGAACAGGAACAAATAAGCTTTAGCTAATGTAATAAGAATACCAATTGTCATTCCAAAGACTCCGCCCGTTTTATTTATTCCGAAGGGTTCAGGAATGCATAGGTACGGAATAGAGAGATTCCATCCCCCCAAGTAAAGAACTGTTACAAATAATGAAGAAACTAGTAGATTTAGGTAAGAAGCAACATAAAATAAACCAGATTTGATACCTGAATATTCGGTTTGATAACCTGCTACTAATTCCTCCTCTGCTTCTGGTAAATCAAAAGGTAATCTCTCGCATTCCGCTAGGGAAGAAATTAGAAAAACTATAAACCCTATAGGTTGACGCCATAGATTCCATCCCCAAAACCCATATTTTGACTGTGCCTCAACTATATCAACTGTACTTGAACTGTTAGATAATCATAGTCGACGATAACATCACTATCCCCATCGCTATTCCAGAACCGCACATGAGACCTCAGCTTCATACGGCTCCTCGATGGCCACAAATAAATCTAAGGACTGGTTCATTATTACCTCTACATGTTTGTAATGTAGATAGGGTAAAGATGCATCGAAAAGTCCCGAATTAGACCAATGGAATTCTGTCCGCCATAATAACAAAAAAAGAGCTTCTGAATTGATCTCATCCTTTATTTTAGAATCTATTTTCTAATTAGAATTAGAATTTCTCTTTGTTCGGTAATAACTTAATCCTTCGATAAAATACTCGTTGTTTCAATAGACATTTCGACCCATATCTTTTGTACGAAAAATAATTAGACACTAGTTCATGAGTTCTAGTTGATGAATCATGATAAGAATGCTATCTGTATGAATATGGATAGAGCTGAGGAAAGAAAGAATAAATAAAGATCTCTTATTATTCAGTTTTCCTGTTGGATTCCATTTCTTTCATTCCTGTTCTTCTTTCTCACTCAGAATGGGGGTTAAAAAAAATCAAAGGATTACTTCGTTATCGACAGTTATTTAATTAATCAGTGGATAGAAGCATACTCTGGATCGGAATCGTGAAGAAGTACTGCTTTATCATTTCTACGAATTTAAAGCCCTCATTATGATTCCTTTTATGCAGAAATATCCCTTTGGACACCTTACATTATCTCCATCACTAATCCTTTGTGTACCTTGGTGTTCCTAACCGTCCACTTATTTTTGATTGATCCCCAATATGGTAATACATACACCCGCAATAGTAGAAATTCCATACAATTGATCTTTTGCACCCGCTTCAAGTCATGATGACTAATCAACCAATCTTGGGGTAAACAGTCTTAACCGCTTATATTTACTTCCACTTTACTCTCGTACATAGGGAATGAGAATTCATCTTCTTACTGCAAATTCATAAGCCGTTTTGTTTCACTCATATAACTATCTAGTTTAACTCATCGACCCGAATGATGAATAAAAAGAGTAAAGATATCTATTCAATACATTCAACCCCTTTCCTTTATTTCTAGGAAAGGGGTAAAGGTTCATGTTCCAACGAATCACACGTAGAGATATTGATAACACACACAGAGTTAATGGTATTTCATAACTAATAGATTGAGCAGCAGCTCGTAGACCACCCGAAAAGGAATATTTATTATTTGATCCATATCCTGACATAAGAAGTCCAATAGGAGCAATGCTGGAAATAGCGATCCATAAAAAAACGCCTATACTGAGATCGGCTAGAACAAGGTGATAGCCAAAAGGAATTACTGAATAGCTTAGTAGAATTGATATGACTGCTATAGATGGCCCGATACTGAATAAACGAATATCTCCTCTAGATGGGAGAAGATCCTCTTTCAAAAGCAGTTTTGTCCCGTCTGCTAGAGCCTGAAGAATTCCCAAGGGACCGGCATATTCAGGCCCAATACGTTGTTGTATCCCTGCAGATATTTCCCTTTCTAACCACACAATCACGAGTACACCTATTGTGATCCCCAATACGGGAGTAAAAATAGGGACAAGCAGCCAGAAGAGGTCTATGACCTCTTTTAAGGATTCCAATCTGGAAAAAGAATTGATAGCTTGTACTTCTGTCGTATCAATTATCATTTCAACGATCAACTTCTCCCATAATGATATCTATACTACCTAGTATCGTCATGATATCAGCCAATTTCATTCTTTTAACTAGCTGAGGAAGAATTTGCAAATTGATGAAACCCGGGGGACGAATTTTCCATCTCCAGGGAAAAACACTATTATCCCCTATCAGAAAAATTCCTAATTCCCCCTTTGGGGCTTCTACTCTCACATAAAGTTCTTGTTTCGACAATTCAAAAGTGGGAGAAGGCTTTTTACTAATGAATCGATATTCAAAATCATTCCACTCGGAATCCCTTGCTCTATCAAAACGTCGAACTTCTAAATTCTCATAGGGCCCCCCCGGAATTCCTTCTAAAGCCTGTTGAATAATTTTTATGGATTCCGTCATTTCATTGATTCGTACTAAATAACGAGCTAATGAGTCTCCTTCTTTTTGCCACTGGATTTCCCAATCGAATTCATCGTAACACTCATAATGATCAACCTTACGAAGATCCCATTGGATTCCGGAAGCTCGTAGCATTGGTCCGGATAAACCCCAATTTATTGCTTCCTCCCCACCAATAATGCCCACCCCTTCAACTCGTTCCAAAAAAATGGGATTTTGCGTAATAAGCTTTTGATATTCAACAACTCCTGTTAAAGAATAATCGCAGAAATCCAAACATTTATCTATCCAGCCATGAGGTAGATCGGCAGCGACTCCCCCGATACGGAAATAATTATGCATCATTCGCATACCTGTGGCAGCTTCGAATAGGTCATATAGCAATTCCCTTTCTCTGAAAATATAGAAGAATGGAGTCTGTGACCCGATATCCGCCATAAAAGGCCCAAGCCATAATAAATGAGAAGCTATACGACTCAGCTCCAACATAATGACTCTGATATAGCTAGCTCTTTTAGGTACTTGAATATTTCCTAATTGTTCTGGTGCATTTACCGTTATTGCCTCTGTGAACATAGTAGCTAAATAATCCCAACGTGTTACATACGGAAGATATTGTATAATTGTTCGGTTTTCTGCAATTTTTTCCATCCCTCTATGTAAATAACCCAAGACAGGTTCGCAATCAATAACATCTTCACCATCTAGAGTAACGATAAGTCGAAGAACACCATGCATTGATGGGTGGTGAGGACCCATATTAACTATCATGAGGTCTTTTCTTGTAGCCGATACATTCATATGTTTTCTTCTCCGATCCATTATTCTATGAATTGCCGAAAACGAAATAAACGAGGTTCATCAAAATTCAAGATCTAATAAACCAAAGAATTCAAACAATCTTCAAATTAACGAGTTTTTGGTTCCCGAATATCTAACTGATAAATTAATTTTTTATAACGAACTCTATTTTTCTTTGACAAATAAGCCAGCAGCCGTTGACGTTTTCCCAAAATTTTTCGCAAACCTACCTGAGATAAATAATCTTTTCTGTGTAATTCAAAATGTGAAGTAAGTTTCTGTATCTTATTGGTGAAACTGATTACTTGAAATTCAACAGACCCTTTTTTTTCTTCTTCTTGCGGAATAACCGGGATGAATGAATTTTTGACCATAAAAATAATTTTTCTCTCTCTTTTTTTTTTTCACAGATATGGATTTTACCAATCAGGAATAATAATAATGCCAGTCATTTTCTATCAAATCAAATTAATAAGTACAATTTGTAATGTAATTTGATTTGATAGAAAGTCAATTTCTGTACTCACAAAAGAAAATGATTTTAATCAAAGAAGATTCCGACGAATCATTTCTAGATTCAATCCACTTGATACGTCATTGAATCGATATCATGTATCAGAATGTAACATAGCGTGTGTGTACATTTGTCTACCTTCATATACCAGATATGCTACGTGATATATAGGAAATGTAGCAACCATCAACTAATTCCGAATCGCGGATACATACGTATCCTTGACATACTAAAACGACTGCCATTATTGGTATCAAACCAGTAGCGATTCATACAAGCTAAATCCTCTAATCGATAATTGGGCCAAAGAAACAATTTGAATTGAATGAATTTATTTATATCTGTATCAATATGCTTGTCCTCATCCAAAAATTGCCCGCAGTTCCTTACATTGTTGTCATTGAAAAATACGGAATTCCTATCCATAACATTTCTATTTCCGGAATTGAAACAAATTAGAATTCTCAACTCTCTACGACGCCTTGGAGATAGAATATTTTCAGGAACAAGCAAATCATAATGATTTTCGTCCCCATTCACAAGCATCTTTTTATGTTGTGCAATGGCTCCATTGAAATAACTCTCATCAGCGTATCCCTTTTCTCGGCATTTTCCATTAGTTTGGCATTTTTTATTATGGACCAATGAAATACCTACGGTTTGATACATAATAAATTGTCCATCCCATTTTATAGACAGACGCGTCGGTTCGATAATAAATATTCCCTTTTTTATCAATTCTTTAAGAGTTAGACTCTTCGGAATCGACATTACATCTAGGCGCATTTCTTTTCTTTGAATAGAGGATATAGCAATTTCCTTTGGATTTATCAGTCTAAGCAGGAAACAATATACCTTAACATTATCGAACATTCTTTGATTCAAAGTACCCTCCCATCTCAATTGAAAAAGAAAATATCTTTTCAGTAAGAACTCTAGTTTCGCTTTCTCGTTATTCTCCAGCTGTTCTTCCTTTCCATGGTTTTTAATGTCTGATTCCGTGGAATCCTTTTCAACATCTTTTTGTTGGTTTCGTGTGTCTGAGCCAGGATTTCTTTGGCCAAGCTGTTCTTTTTCTTCTTTATTTCGATTCTCTAATTCAAGATATTCTTTTTGATTAAATGATATACGAAACTTTTTTTTTTTATTTTCATTGGTGTTTTTATTTTCACTAATGTTTTCATTTTCATTAAAAACGAAAAGAAGTAATTTGATTGGTATAATCCATGGTTTGATTTGATATGCATCATAAAGTGGCACAAATTCTGAAAAGAACCAAGATTTCAGATTTGATATGGGACGATATGGTATTTCTTCATTCATTCCCATCCAATCCATTTTTTTTTTATTTAATGGGTTGATTTCTTGATGAATCGTGAGATAGAAAGGATCTTTCTTATCAATCATTTGATAATAATCATTCCAAGTCTTAGTCATTTTATTAATGTTGGCCCCGGTATCCATATTGGTCCAGGCTTCAATATCGGTATTCTTTCTAAGAAAGAAATGGAAAATTTTCCACTCCAAATATTTTCTATCCATATTTTTACCTGTATCAATAATATACCCTTCTCCTAGATAATCACTAATACATATATCTCCCAGTACATAAAATGATTCGGTTTTAGGTGTGTTGTAATTATATGGAATCTCTCGGTCCTCATTTACTTGTAATGGGGGTGGATAAATATATGAGTTTTTTCTACTCCCATAATCAATATATTTATATGAAAAAAGATCATATCTGTAGTTTTTTTTTAATTTTTCTTTTTGACCCAGCAATGAATTCACTTCATAATCATTTTTTTTCTCATAATGAATAAATCGGTCTTTTTCATATGAATTTTTTTTTGAGTCTTTGTTTTGAATTATACGACGCCGATTGACCTTATTTCGCCATTTTTGCGGCACTAATCTAAACCATTTAGTCCGAGATAAATTGTATTGATAATGACCCCTTAACCAGTTTTTCCATTCATTCATTCTAGAATTCGGAAGTTTTTTATGGCTTGATCTTGGTTTGGAATCAAATATTCTTCGTGTTCCAAAAAAATTCCTTATTCTATTTTTAAGAATAAGATACGTTTTGTGATATTTGAGTAGAGATCCAAAACGATACTTGTTAATAACTTGGATTTGTGATAATTTGTAAAATACGGATGCTTGGGAAAAGGGATATGGGTCACAAGAAATCTGTGATTTCTTATTACTAATATTAGAAATGGGCTTTTTAATAATCGAAATAAAGTTCATTTTTTTTTGATTTCTTTCATTTTCATCAATTCCTTCTTTATTTTTTTCATCATTATAAATGTATTTATCAATAATCTTTTTTGTTGATTCAAGGAAAAGTTTTACATGGATTCTGGGAATCTTAATAGTACTAATAGTACATAGAAAGATATCTATGTATATTCTTTCACTGAAAAATTTCAAAAAATAGTGCCATTTACGTATGAATATGAATCTGTCACTTCTTTTTTTGAATATCTGCCAAATATGTTTCTGCGATTCTGATCTTTTATCATCATAACTTGTATCGTTAAGACTAATATTTATATCTGAAGTTAGAAATATTTGTCTTTTGTCTTTTAAAACACTTTCCATTTGATTTCTGATTAGGGTTGTTCTATCGGACAGATCTTTCATTTTTTCTTCTGTGAGTGAATAATTTGTCCAATCCATGGATCCAGTTTGAATGGTTAATTCAGGAACAATTTTATTAATGATTATGGAATCTTTTTCATTTTCATTCGGTTCATATACTTTCTTCAATCCAAATAATAAAATTTGATTCACTTTTGACAACTCTTTTATTATTCTTTTTAAAAATAGAACTATTTTGATAATCCATCTTGTTTTTTCTTTTGAAACCTTTATAAAATGTTTTGTTTTTTCTTTGAAAATTCTTAGAACTAGAAAACATTTTTTTTTCGCTTTTCTAATTTTTATTTCGAATTCTTCATAAATGGGTTCAAAAAAGGAAGGTCCTTTTCGGGGAGAACCGAAAGGTAGGTCAGTTTCCATTCCCCAGATTGTTAAAAAACAAAAATTTTCTTTTTTTTCTTTATTTTTCATTGGATCTCTATGATGAAATCGTAGTTTTGATCTGCGCCAGGGCTTCAGACAGAAAGGGAATAGGATTTTTATCTGAATACCGTCTGTTAACCAGTCTTTAGGAAATTCTGTTTCTGATAATTGAACACCATTATAGGTGCATTTAACATGCATTTCTTTATTCCACTCCTTCAAATCCTCATACCACTCGGGGAATTGAAATAATAACATACGGCCGATGTTTTTAGCTATTATCAATGAAGGCAATATGATGTATTTTCTAAGAATCGATTGAGTTACTAACATAGTGCCTCTTATTGCTTGAGCAAATATAATAGTATCCCAAGCTTCTGCTATTGCTATCCGTTCATTTTCCTCTCTTTTTTCTTCCCTTTTTTTCTCGTTTTCTTTTGCCTCTTCCTCCTCAAAATCCGAAGTTTTGAATTTTTGTCCTGTACCCATCCAATTTCTAAAAATTAGATTCATTGTTCCAGAGATATCAAAAGAAAGGGTTTTATCTATTCTGTCCAAAAAAAGTGGGGAATGTGCATTTGCTTGAGACATTTCCAAAATCACTATTTTACGTCTTTGAGCCCGCATGGATCCTTTGATTATATCTCGACGAAAATCTGATTGTTGCGAGTAACGTACCAAAGCCACCTCTTGGGCTCGATCACTATTAGTACCGGTGCTAGTATGAGTATTGGTATTCTGATCCTTATCAGTATAAATTACCACACGTTTGGATTTTCTTGAACGAATCCACCGATCTTCTGTTGATTCTTCTCCATTTCCTTCCTCTCGCTTTTCCAAAGAATTGGTCAATTTGTATGACCATCGAGGAATCCTTTTACTGATTTCTTCTATTCCAATAGATTTCTTTTGAATTGTTTGATTATTTGGATCAGTTGTAATTGCATCAAATAGAAATTTCAAACATTTTGTTTGGTTTTCTGAATCAAACCTTCTTTGTTCGGACATTAAAGTAAGTCTTTCAAAATTCTGATTAAAATCAGTTGCTGATTTCCTAGCTAATTCACTGATGGAGTTCAAGAAATGACCAATGTCTGTCGATAATGATTCTCCATTAAATGGATCCGTTTTATG